AAATTCATTATTATATCATTATTATATTATTATAATAATCACATTTTAATTCGCGATTTTATTGCATCCGCTCTTTATTACTAGGGATTTTTCCTGTTTCCGGGGGGTTTACAGGAGTGTTAAGGATCTCAGGAGTTTAGGGGGGGTAGGGGGGGTTTAACCGAAAGAAACCCCAGGGGGTATATATCACAGGAATGTTTGGAGTAAATCAATTACTTATGCTCATGAGAACAGTTATGCAATTACTCAGGATATGTCTTTTAACATTCAATTGTTTTCTTTGAAGCAAGGGAAATATACTACCTTATTATACATACCCTCGTTCACACTGTGAAATGCCTGTTGAAAGGAAAAAGAAAAAAGAGAACCCCTTACACTCTGGAAAGAACGCCCGGCTTGCTGGGTAACGAGTCGGCTGTTTAACACCATTAACTTATGCAAGTGTCGATGAAAGTTTGGGGAATGTATTCAAGGTATGGCCCTGAAGTAGGAACCAAATGCCAGGAATAATTCACTATGTGAAACCCCCACAATTTTTGTCCTTGACCTTCAAGAAGTCCATGCATTAAGTAATCACAGGTTGGTCGGTTCTTACTGTGCATTCCATCTTGAAACTATAGGAAGTTGAGTAAAGGTATATATGTTGAATAAATATTTAATTAGGGATAAATCATACATTATTGATGTCAAGGATAACATGACATATTATGGTTTATGTAAGTTATAATAGTATTATGTACTATATAATAATGTTTAAATACATTATATGGTTAATAACCATATAATGTATCTAAACCATACTACAATGATGTTTGAACAATTTCATGGTTTATAACCATGATTAATTGTTTATATTCAGTATATGCATATTTATGTTATTTTAAAATGTATGGTTTAAAATATTAAGTTTTTAATACTTTATAGAATATGTTTGTATTTAAAACCATAAATATTAATTAGTATAACCATGTACAGTAACATAATACATCAAAAAGTAGTTTAATTTCAGAATTCTAGCTTTGGGAGTTAGGGGTAGGAGTTAAAATCTCCTCTTTTTGAGTACTAGGGAGGATTTTAACCTCCGGCATCCGGCTTACAAGACCGGCGTTCTAGTCTCTGAACTACTAGTACACCGCCATTCGAGGGCTTTATTTTCGGCTCAGCCGGCTGCTGGTATTAAAAATAGGAAGAGCGAGAAGTATAGGATAGATGCAATTTGGCCGATGATGATGAACGGGTGTTCTACGGGTATTCCTCCGATTCAGGTGAGAATTACTACGTCGGCGATTAGGGCTCAGAATAGGAATTGGGTTAAAGGTCGGAAGGTTAGTGCTCGTTGTTTAGAGGTGTGGAGGATTGGGACTAACATGAGGACCAGGATTGAGGCTAGCAGGGCAAGGACACCTCCTAATTTGTTAGGGATTGATCGTAGAATGGCGTAAGCAAATAGGAAGTATCACTCAGGCTTAATGTGAGGTGGGGTCACGAGGGGGTTAGCTGGGGTGAAGTTGTCTGGGTCTCCTAGCAAGTTGGGTGAGAAGAGTGCAAGGGATGTTAGTGCAAGGAGGAGGGCTGCGAAGCCTAATAAGTCTTTATATGAGAAATATGGGTGGAAGGAGATTTTGTCCGCGTCGGAGTTAAGGCCTAGGGGATTATTTGATCCTGATTCGTGAAGAAAGAGGAGGTGTAGAAGTGTAGCAGCTGCAATTACGAAGGGAAATAGGAAGTGGAATGCGAAAAAGCGAGTGAGGGTGGCGTTGTCTACGGAGAAGCCTCCTCAGATTCATTGGACTAAGGTGTTTCCAATATAGGGGACGGCAGATAAGAGGTTGGTGATGACAGTGGCTCCTCAGAAGGATATTTGTCCTCAGGGTAATACGTAACCAACAAAGGCTGTTATCATTACTAAGAGGAGGAGGACAACTCCGATGTTTCAGGTTTCTTTGTAAAGGTAAGAGCCATAGTAAAGGCCGCGTCCAATGTGGGCATAGATGCAGATAAAGAAAAAGGAAGCTCCGTTGGCATGTATGTTGCGGATTAGTCATCCGTAGTTTACATCTCGACAGATGTGGGCTACGGATGAGAAGGCTGTGGCGATATCTGATGTGTAGTGTATGGCTAGGAAGAGACCTGTGAGGATTTGTGCGGCAAGGCAGAGTCCAAGTAGTGAGCCAAAGTTTCACCAGACCGAGATATTGGAGGGGGCTGGGAGGTCTACTAGTGCGTCGTTTGCGATTTTTAGGAGGGGGTGCGTTTTGCGAAGGCTGGCCATTAGTAAGGTTTCTGTAGTTGAAGTACAACAATGGCTTTTCGAGCCATAATTCCTGGTTAGAGCCCTGGCAGAAATTATGTGTTTTACCATTCTTTGTTTTTTAATTTGTTGAATTGTAGGGGCGATTGCAGTTGCTTCTAATCCTTCTCCTTTTTTTGGTGCCCTTGGACTGGTAGCAGTTGCGGGGGTAGGGTGTGGAGTTCTTGTAGAATTTGGAAGCCCCTTTTTGGCTCTGATTCTTTTTTTAATTTATTTAGGGGGCATGTTGGTTGTGTTTGCTTATTCTGCAGCTTTAGCTGCGGAGCCCTATCCCGAATCTTGAGTTGATTCGACTGTTTTGATTTATATGGCTTGTTATACGGTTGGTGTAGTTGTGGTGTCCAGTAAGTTTTGACATGAATGGGTTGGCGGGCTTTCTGGCTCAGCCGACGAATGAGGACCTTTTACTGTTATACGTGCAGACCACGATGGAGTAGCGGTCATATATTCGGAAGGCGGTTGGATATTAATTGTGGGTGCTGGGGTACTTCTTTTAACTTTATTTGTAGTCTTGGAGTTGACTCGAGGGTTGAGTCGGGGCACTCTTCGAGCTGTCTAGTAAAGAAGATTAGCAAGGTAAATACCATAGTGATGAGGAAGAAGATAAGATATGTCTTTACTAGTCCTCGTTGGGTATTACTTGTTGAGGTAATAAGCGGGCTGTTGAGGTTGGCTGCAGCTTTTGGGCCTGTTTTTTCTAATCATGTTTGGTCGATTATTTGGCTCGCGATAGATTGACCTATTCCTAGGCCTATTGCAGGAGGGAAGCGGTGTATGATGGTGGGGAAGAAGCCTAGCATGTTTGAAAAGCGGAAGGAGGGGAGGTGGGGGATAGGTTTGAATTGTTTGCTTGTCAGGGATGCGAGTTCTAAGGCAACTATTAGTCCTAGGATTGTGACAGTCAGAGCGGCTAGTTTGAGTAATGGGGGTATTGATATTACTGGTGTTTTAAGAGGGATTAGGTTGGAGGTAATTAGAAGACCAGCTACAATGCTTCCTCAAGCTAGTCGTTTGATGGGGTTGAGAACTGCGGGGTTGTTTTCGTTGATGGGTGATAGTGCGTTAAAGCGTGGGCGGCCCATCGAGACAAAATAGACGACGCGTAGGCTATAAATTGCTGTGAACGAGGTGGCTAAGAGGGTCAAAGTAAGGGCTCAGGCGTTAAGGTATGAAGTGTTGAGGGCTTCAATAATAGCATCTTTGGAGAAGAAGCCGGCTAGAAACGGAGTACCTGTGAGGGCTAGGCTCCCGATGGTGAGGCAGGTAGAGGTAAAGGGGGTGAGGTGGTGTATGCCCCCTATTTTACGAATGTCTTGTTCATCGTTTAAGCTGTGAATAATGGAGCCGGAACATAGGAAAAGTATTGCTTTAAAAAAGGCGTGGGTGCAGATGTGAAGGAATGCTAGTTGGGGCTGGTTTAGTCCGATTGTCACTATTATTAGGCCTAGTTGGCTGGATGTTGAGAATGCGACGATTTTTTTAATGTCGTTTTGGGTTAAAGCACAAGTTGCTGTAAATAGCGTGGTTAGGGCTCCTAGGCATAGGCAGGTGGTGAGGGCTGTGGTGTTGTTTTCTAAAAGGGGGCTTATTCGTACTAAAAGGAAGATACCTGCGACAACCATAGTGCTGGAGTGAAGTAGTGCAGATACTGGTGTGGGACCTTCTATGGCGGCTGGAAGTCAGGGATGTAGGCCGAATTGAGCAGATTTGCCTGTGGCAGCTACGATTAGTCCTAGGAGGGGGTAGGTGAGGTCAAATTCTTTTGCGGTTGCAAAAATTTGTTGTAGTTCTCAGGAGTTTAGGTGGGAGACTATTCAGGCTATTGCAAAAATCAACCCAACGTCCCCAACCCGGTTGTAAACAACTGCTTGTAGGGCTGCAGTGTTTGCGTCTGCTCGGCCGTGCCATCAGCCAATTAGGAGGAAGGATATAATTCCTACACCTTCTCATCCAATAAAGAGTTGGAAAAGGTTGTTTGCTGTTACTAGAATAATTATCGCGATTAAAAAGACTAGGAGGTATTTAAAGAATCGATTTATGTTAGGGTCGGCGTGTATATATCATGAAGCAAACTCTAGGATGGATCATGTAACATATAGGGCAATGGGTGTGAAGATAATAGAGTAAAGGTCAAACTTTAAGCTGAGGTTTACGTCAAAAGTTGCTGTGTTTATTCAGTTAGATGAGGAAACAATAGTTTCTGCCCCTTCGTTAAGGAATAGGAAGAGTGGAAGGAGACTAACAAAAAAAGCTAATTTTACGGCTAGCTTTACGTGTGTAAGGGCTCAATCCTCTTTTCGGGGAAGGGGGTTAAAGGTTGTCAGGACGGGAAAGATTAATAGGGAGAAGATAATAAGCAGGCTTGATGTTATAATGACGGAAGAGGTGTGCATAACTACCACTTGGAGTTGCACCAAGAGTTTTCGGTTCCTAAGACCGACGGATGAACTATTATCCTTTGGAAGTAGTTTCGGGGATAGTCCCGGAGTTCAACCGGAATAATGAAAATTAGCAGGGTTCATCTGTTTGCGAACCTTCCCCGGTGGGCAAGGGGACTCTAACCCCTGTTTTTAGAATCACAATCTAATGTTTTTGTTGAAACTATGCCTACAGATGGTTCAACCTCAGATCAGCTCTGGCTTAAGGATGAGGAGGAGAAGTGGTAGAAGGTGCAGGGCCATAAGTAGGTGTTCTCGTGAGTGGGAGGGGTCGAGGCCAATAATGTGTGTGGGAAGGGGGCCTCGTTGGGTTATTAGAAACATGTAGAGGGAGTAACTTGCAGTAATAAGAGTTCCCCCTCCGGTTAGTACAATTGTTCATCATGATCAGTTAAATAGGGATGAAATGATTATTAGTTCGCCTATCAGGTTGGGTAGAGGAGGGAGTGCAAGATTAGCAAGGCTTGCAAAGAACCATCAGGCTGACATTAGGGGGAGTATGATTTGTAGGCCGCGTGCTAGGAGTATGGTTCGGCTGTGGGTTCGTTCGTAGTTTGTATTAGCCAGGCAAAATAGGGCGGATGATGTCAGTCCGTGGGCAATTATAAGGATTAGGGCTCCTGTAAACCCTCAGGGGGTTTGAATAAGGATTCCTCCTACTACTAACCCCATGTGGCTTACTGAGGAGTAAGCAATTAAAGATTTTAGGTCGGTTTGGCGAAGACAAATAGAACTTGTTATGATAACCCCTCATAGTGCGAAGATGAGAAAGGGGTAGCTTAATTCTTTAGTGAGTGGGTCTAGTATGACAATTATTCGTATTATTCCATAGCCACCTAGTTTTAGGAGAACTGCAGCAAGTACTATTGATCCTGCAACGGGGGCTTCAACGTGTGCTTTGGGGAGTCAGAGGTGGACGCCATATAGTGGTATTTTGACAAGGAATGCTAGTAAGCAACCTGCTCATCATAATTTGTCGGTATAGGATGAGAGATTAAGGGGGTGGGAGAGTGGGAGTGTCAAGAGGGACAGTGTGCCAGTATGATTTTGGAGAAGAAGAAGGGCAACGAGGAGGGGGAGGGAGCCCGCTAGGGTGTAGAATAAGAAATAGACTCCTGCATTAAGACGTTCTGTTTGATTACCTCAGCGGGTGATAAGGATCAGGGTTGGAATCAGGGTTGCTTCAAACATAACATAGAACATAATTAATTCGGTTGCACCGAAGGCTAGGATGAGGAAAATTTGAAGGGATGTCAGTAGTGTAATATATATGCGTTGGCGGTTGATAGGCTCTGTTGCTGTGTGGTTTTGGCTTGCTAAAATTATCAGTGGGAGAAGTCAGCAGGTGAGGACTAGCAGAGGTGTGGATAGAGTGTCTGTGGCTATAAATAGGCTGAGGGTAGACCAACCTGTTTCTATAGCATGTTTTAATCATGAGAGGCTAATTAGTGCAATTAATATGCTGTGGCCAAGTGCTGTGGGCCAGAGTCATTTAGCTGGGGTTAACCAGGTGGCTGGGACAAGCATTAGGGTAGGGAGGAGAATTTTTAACATTGTAGGAGGTTGAGGCTTTTAAGGTGATCGGTTCCGTGAGTGCGGGCTGTTGCTACTAAGAGGGCGAGTCCTGCGCTTGCTTCACAGGCTGAGAAAGCTAGTAGCAACATAGGGGCTGTACAGAAGCTTGTAGAGCTTAATTGGACAGTTCAGAGGGAGAAGGCAATAAAGAGAGAGAGTATTATACCTTCTAAGCAGAGGAGGGCGGATAGAAGGTGGGTTCGGTGAAATGCAAGGCCTGTGAGGCCTAAGATGAAAGCGGATGAAAAGGTAAAGTGCACGGGGGTCATTAGGAGATTATGGGGTTTAACCATAAGTGCTTGAGCCGAAATCAAGGGTTTTTTTTAAACTAATCTCCGATTCTGCTCAGTCTAGGCCGCCTTGAAGTCATTCGTAAATAAGTCCCAGGGTAAGTAGGGCTAGTACGACGGAGGCCCACAGAAATGTAAGTATAGGAGAGGCCAGTTGGTCTCCTCACGGGAGTGGTAGTAGAAGGGCGATTTCTAAGTCGAATAGAAGGAATAAGATAGCGACGAGAAAAAATCGTAGTGAAAATGGAAGTCGGGCTGTTCCTAGAGGGTCAAAACCGCATTCGTAGGGTGATAGTTTTTCATGGTCTGGGCTTATGGAGGGTAGTCAAAAGGATAAAATGGCTAGTGCCATTGATAGGGCAAGAGCAATTGTTATAACAGTTGAAACTAGATTCATTATCTTTCCTTGGGTTTTAACCAAGACCGGGTGATTGGAAGTCACTTATACTTATTTAATACTAGAAAGATTAAGAGCCTCATCAATAGATGGAGATGTATAAGAAAAGTCAGACAACGTCTACGAAATGTCAGTATCAAGCAGCTGCTTCAAATCCAAAGTGGTGTTCGGATGTAAAGTGGTATTGGATCTGTCGTAGGAGACATACGGCTAGGAAGGTTGAGCCAATAATTACATGTAAGCCGTGGAAGCCGGTAGCTACGAAGAAGGTTGAGCCATAGACGCCATCTGCAATTGTGAAAGGGGCTTCGTAGTATTCCATGGCTTGTAGGAACGTAAAGTAAAAGCCTAGGAGAATTGTGAGTGTTAGAGACTGAATGGCTTGTTTTCGCTCCCCTTCCATAATGCTGTGATGGGCTCATGTTACCGTTACTCCTGATGCAAGGAGTACGGCTGTGTTGAGTAGGGGAACTTCGAAAGGGTCTAGGGTTGTAATACCTGTGGGGGGTCAGCAGCCTCCTAGCTCGGGAGTGGGGGCGAGGCTTGAGTGATAAAAGGCTCAGAAGAAGCCAAGGAAGAAGAAGACTTCTGATGTAATAAAAAGAATTATTCCGTATCGGAGGCCTTTTTGTACGGGAGGTGTGTGGTGGCCTTGGAAAGTACCTTCTCGAACGATATCTCGTCATCACTGATATATTGTCAAAAGTAGGAGGATTGTACCTAGAACAATGAGTGTCGTAGAGTGAAAGTGAAATCAAATTGCAAGTCCTGAGGTTATTAGTAGGGCAGCAACTGCCCCTGTCAGGGGCCAAGGGCTTGGGTCGACTATATGATATGCGTGTGCTTGATGTGCCATTAGATGTTTTCTTGTAAATAAAGTGTCAATAGTAACACAAAGACGTAGGCCTGAATTATTGCTACGGCAACTTCTAACAGTGTCAGTAGAACAAGGACTGTTGCTGTGAGAATGGCTACGGTAGGTATTAGGGGTAGGAGTACAAAGGCAGCTGTGGAGATTAGTTGGATGAGCAGGTGGCCGGCTGTTAGGTTAGCGGTTAGTCGTACACCTAGCGCTAAGGGTCGAATAAATAGGCTAATTGTTTCGATAATAATAAGTATCGGGATCAGGAGGTTAGGGGTTCCTTCTGGCAGGAGGTGGCCTAGGGCGTGATTTGGTTGGTTTCGTATCCCAATAATTACGGTTGCTAATCAAAGGGGAACTGCAAATCCAAGGTTGAGGGATAGTTGGGCGGTAGGGGTGAAGGTGTAGGGTAGTAGTCCTAACATGTTCAGTGAAATTAAGAAGAGTATTAGGGAAGCCAGGAGCGTGGCTCATTTGTGTCCCCCTACGTTTAAGGGTAGAAGTAGCTGATGAGTGAAGCGGTTAATGAATGCGCTTTGCAGGGTAAGAAGTCGATTGTTTAATCATCGGGTTGTTAGTGTGGGGTAAAGGATTGAAGGAAAAATAAGTGCGAGGGCAATTAAAGGAATTCCCAGATATGTTGTGCTTATAAATTGGTCAAAAAAGCTTACGCTCAAGGTCAGTTTCAGGGGGTCTTTTCTAGTTTTTGGGGCTTGAGAGGTGCAGGTTGGTAGGGGAAGGTGTGGGCCATCACTTTTTTTGGAAAGAAGGCCAGGAAAACTACTCAGGCAAAGAGTAGTGTGCCGAATCAGGGTAGGGGGAGGAGTTGGGGCATGTCGCTAAAGGTGGTCGGTAATCACCAACTTCTAGCTTAAAAGGCTAGCGCTACTCCTTATTTAGCTTTTTAGCGAGGCGTCTTGAAGTATGAATGAAGACCAGTTTTCAAAGTGCTCTAGGGGAACAACTTCAACAACAATTGGTATGAAGCTGTGGTTTGCCCCACAAATTTCTGAGCATTGACCGTAAAATACCCCTGGTCGGGATGTAATGAAGGCTGTTTGGTTTAAGCGGCCTGGGACGGCGTCTATTTTAACCCCCAGGGCTGGCACTGTTCATGAGTGAAGGACGTCTTCGGCAGAGACTAACACTCGAACCGGGGAGTCTAAGGGGACTACCATGCGGTGGTCGGCTTCTAGAAGACGGAATTGACCCGGGGTCAGGTCTTGTGTGGGAATTATGTATGAGTCAAATCCGAGATCTTCATAGTCGGTGTATTCGTAGCTTCAGTATCATTGGTGGCCTATGGCTTTGATTGTAATGTGTGGGTCGTTGATTTCGTCTATAAGGTAAAGAATGCGAAGGGAGGGGAGTGCGATGAGGATAAGAACTACTGCAGGGAGAATTGTTCAAATAATTTCGATTTCTTGGGAGTCTAAAATATATTTATTGGTTAGTTTAGTGGAAACCATAGCCACAATAATATAAAGAACTAATGTACTAATAAGAAAAACAATTATTAAGGCGTGGTCGTGGAAGTGTAGGAGTTCCTCTATTACTGGTGAAGCTGCATCTTGTAAGCCTAGTTGTGTGGGATGTGCCATTGTGGTATGAGACATACAGGGTTTGAACCTGCATTTTCCCCCAGACAAGGGGACGTACTGGCCGCGTTCTACTAGTGTCTCATAGAGTTAGAGCATTTAGTGGTATGGTGGTATGAGACATACAGGGTTTGAACCTGCATTTTCCCCCAGACAAGGGGACGTACTGGCCGCGTTCTACTAGTGTCTCATAGAGTTAGAGCATTTAGTGGTATGGTGGTATGAGACATACAGGGTTTGAACCTGCATTTTCCCCCAGACAAGGGGACGTACTGGCCGCGTTCTACTAGTGTCTCGGGGGGGGGGCGAGAAAGTGATGGGTCGTTTTGTTGTTGCTTGAGACACGCAGGGTTTGAACCTGCAACTCCGCCTCGACAAAGCGATGTACTAGCCGCGTTCTACTAGTGTCTCATAAAGAAAGTGACAGAACGGTTATGCGGTTGGCTTGAAACCATCATACGGGGGTTCAATTCCTCCCTTTCTCGTTTAGTGGGATCGGATTTGGACGAATGCAGGTTCCTCGAATGTGTGATATGGTGGAGGGCATCCATGAAGTCATTCTACGTTAGTCATGGTTAGTTCTACTGCCAGGACTTCACGTTTAGAAGCAAATGCTTCTCAGATGATGAATAGGAACATAATTACTGCCACGAGGGAGATCATAGAGCCAATGGAGGAGACTGTATTTCATAGGGTGTACGCATCTGGGTAATCTGAGTATCGACGAGGCATTCCGGCTAATCCTAGGAAATGTTGGGGGAAGAATGTGAGATTTACGCCTACGAACATAATACCAAAGTGAATTTTTGTTCAAGTGCTGTGCAGTGTATAGCCTGTAAATAATGGGAATCAGTGTACGAAGGCAGCTACAATGGCAAACACGGCTCCTATTGAGAGAACATAGTGGAAGTGGGCAACTACGTAGTATGTATCATGTAGAACAATATCTAATGAGGAGTTAGCTAGGACAATTCCTGTTAGGCCTCCTACTGTAAAAAGGAAAATAAACCCAAGGGCTCATAGAAGGGGGGTCTCTCATTTAATAGCCCCGCCATGGAGGGTAGCTAGTCAGCTAAAGACTTTAACACCAGTGGGGATTGCAATAATTATAGTGGCCGATGTAAAATATGCGCGTGTATCTACGTCCATTCCGACTGTGAACATATGGTGGGCTCATACAATAAACCCTAGGAGACCAATTGCTATCATAGCTCAAACCATACCCATATAGCCGAATGGTTCTTTTTTTCCAGAATAGTATGCAACAATGTGAGAGATTATTCCAAAGCCAGGAAGAATTAAAATGTAAACTTCTGGGTGACCGAAGAATCAGAATAAGTGTTGGTAGAGAATGGGATCTCCTCCTCCGGCTGGGTCAAAGAAGGTAGTATTGAGATTACGATCTGTTAGAAGCATTGTAATACCGGCGGCAAGGACAGGAAGGGAGAGGAGTAGGAGTACTGCTGTAATTAGTACAGCTCATACGAATAGGGGTGTTTGGTACTGAGAGATGGCAGGGGGTTTTATGTTGATGATGGTTGTAATGAAATTAATTGCCCCCAGGATTGATGAGACACCCGCTAGGTGAAGTGAGAAAATGGTTAAATCTACGGACGCACCTGCGTGGGCCAGGTTTCCAGCTAGGGGTGGATAAACTGTTCAGCCGGTACCGGCTCCAGCTTCTACTCCAGAAGAAGCCAGGAGGAGCAGGAATGATGGGGGGAGAAGTCAGAAGCTCATGTTGTTCATTCGAGGGAATGCCATATCTGGGGCGCCGATCATAAGCGGGATAAGTCAGTTTCCGAAGCCTCCAATCATGATTGGTATTACTATAAAGAAAATTATTACGAAAGCATGTGCTGTCACAATTACATTATAGATTTGATCGTCACCGAGCAAGGCTCCTGGTTGGCTTAGCTCGGCTCGAATAAGCAGGCTGAGGGCTGTTCCTACTATGCCGGCTCAGGCACCAAATACAAGATAAAGGGTGCCAATGTCTTTGTGATTAGTCGAGAAGAATCAACGTGTGATGGCCACAGGTAGGATGGCTGAATGTTTAAGCGGTGGATTGTAGTCCCATAGACAGAGGTTTAATTCCTCTTCTTACCAAGTCCTGAGGTGTCTTTACATATTAGATTGCAAATCTAAAGAAGCAAGTTAGACGCTTGCCGGGGCTTTCCCCCGCCCACTTTTATTGAATCTAAGTGGGCGGGGGAAAGTTAGATAGATGCTCGCTGGTTTGGGCGCTTAGCTGTTAACTAAGAATTTGTAGGATCGAAGCCTACCTATCTAGAAAAGCTTTAGCTTAATTAAAGCATCTGTTTTGCATACAGAAGATGTGGGTTAGTATCCCGCAAGTTTTATCAGGGGCTGGGAGATTTCCACTCCCACTAAGGGCTTTGAAGGCCCTCGGTCTATAGTTATCCTAAGCCTCTTATAGGGTGAGTAGGGTTAATATAGTGGGGGTGAGGGGAAGCAGAGAGAGTGTTGCTAAGGTTAGGATGGCAAGTGGGAGTGTTATTTGTGAGGTGGGAATGCGTCAAGGGGCTGTGCCTGTTGTGTTATTAGGGGATATTGTGAGTGTCATGGCGTATGTTAGTCGTAGGTAAAAATACAGGCTTAGCAGGGCAGTGAGTGCAGCAAGTGTAGCAATGGGTGCTATATCTTGTTTAGTTAATTCTTGAAGAATGAGTCATTTTGGCATGAAGCCTGTTAGTGGGGGGAGGCCTCCTAGGGATAGGAGAATAAGAGGGGTAAGAGTTGTTAGTGCGGGGGCTTTTGCTCAGGAAGTGGCTAGTATATTAATATTTGTTGCTTTATTTAGTTTAAATACAAGGAATGTTGAGGATGTTATAACTAGGTATGTAAGTAGGGTTAGGAGGGTTAAAGGTGGTGAGAATTGGAGTACTAGGATTATTCAGCCTAAGTGGGCTGTGGAGGAATATGCTATAATTTTTCGTAGTTGTGTTTGGTTAAGACCTCCTCAGCCTCCAACCAAGGTGGAGGTGACTCCAAGAATGATTAGGATTGTTGGGGTGGCGGGTTGAATTTGAAGAAGCAGGGCGAAGGGTGCTAGTTTTTGTCAGGTTGACAGGATGAGTCCTGTGGTTAGGTCTAACCCTTGGAGTACTTCAGGCAGTCATGTGTGAAGGGGGGCGAGGCCTACTTTTAGGGCTAGAGCAAGGGTAGCTATGGTGGTTGTGAGGGGATGAGATATTTGTAGAATGTCTCATTGTCCTGTTAACCATGCATTGGTGGTGCTAGCGAATAAAAGGGTTGCTGCTCCTGTTGCTTGGGTGAGGAAATATTTTGTGGTGGCTTCAACTGCTCGGGGGTGATGTTGTTGGGCTATAAGGGGAAGAATAGCAAGGGTGTTGATTTCCAGACCTATTCAGGCGAGTAGTCAGTGGGAGCTTGCAAATGTAATTGTGGTTCCTAGTCCAAGGCTGAATAGTAGGGTGGCTGAGATGTACGGGTTCATTAGTGAAGGTAGGGTTTTAACCTACATGCTTGGGGTATGGGCCCAAAAGCTTGGTTAGCTGACTTCACTTAGGAAGTGGTGTAATGGAAGCACTGAGAGTTTTGATCTCTTTAGTTAGGGTTCGAATCCCTTCTTTCTAAGAAGCTGGAGGGGCTCTAACCCTCATGATTCACTCTATCAAAGTGGCCCTTTACTTCAGGCACGGCTTCGTGTTTAGGTTTGGGGTGGGAGACCAGCTAGTGCGATGGGGAGTGCGAGGTGTCAAATGACCAGGGCCAGGGTGAGTGGAAGGAAGTTTTTTCAGATTAAGTGCATTAGTTGGTCATAGCGGAAGCGAGGGTAGGAGGCTCGGACTCAGAGGAATAGCAGGGAGAGAAGTGCTGCCTTAGTTATCAGGTTGACTGCGGTCATTTCAGGGGTGGCGGGGATGTGGGAGGCCCCTAAGAAAAGAGTGGCGGACAGTGTGTTTATTAGAAGGATGTTTGCGTATTCTGCTAAGAAGAATAGGGCGAAAGGACCTCCTGCGTACTCTACATTAAAGCCGGAGACTAGTTCTGATTCACCCTCGGTTAAATCGAAAGGTGCTCGGTTAGTTTCTGCTAGCGTAGAAATATATCATATTGCAGCTAGAGGTCAGGCTGGTAGTAGAAGTCAGGTGGCTTCTTGGGCTGTATTGAAGGTTTGTAGGGTGAAACCGCCTGTAAAGATAATTGCGTTTAGAAGGATTAGTCCTAGGCTGACTTCATATGAAATGGTTTGTGCTACAGCTCGTAGGGCCCCGATGAGGGCATATTTTGAGTTGGAGGCTCAGCCTGAGCCTAGAATAGAATATACGGCTAGGCTGGATAGTGCTAAAATAAAGAGAATGCCTAGGTTTAAGTCTAAAACAGGGTATGGCATGGGGAGGGGGGCCCATAAGGTGAGGGCAAGGGTAAGGGCTAGTATTGGGGCAAGGAGGAAAAGGATGGGGGAGGCGGTTGAGGGTCGAACGGGTTCTTTGGTAAATAGTTTTACCCCATCGGCGATTGGTTGAAGAAGGCCGTAGGGTCCGACGATGTTAGGGCCTTTTCGGAATTGCATATATCCTAGGACTTTTCGTTCTACGAGTGTGAGGAAAGCAACGGCTAGAAGTACGGGAACAATATAGGCCAGGGGATTAATGATGTGTGTGAAAAGCGTTGAGATCATAGCTGGGGAGAGGACTTGAACCTCTGTATAAAGGGCTTAGACCTTTTGCAATAAGCCGGTCTCTGCCACCCCAGCTTGTCATTTTCTAGGACAGAAATGAGGATGTCCCCTTGTCTGATTAAGTTGCTTTCATCAGGTGGGGGTGAGGCATATTTTGGACATGGGCCCCCTCTTTTCGGTCCTTTCGTACTAGAAAAGATCAATACATAGATAGAAACCGACCTGGATTACTCCGGTCTGAACTCAGATCACGTAGGACTTTAATCGTTGAACAAACGAACCCTTAATAGCGGCTGCACCATTAGGATGTCCTGATCCAACATCGAGGTCGTAAACCTCCTCGTTGATATGGGCTCTAAGAGGAGATTGCGCTGTTATCCCTAGGGTAACTTGGTCCATTGATCGGCGTTGCCGGATCTTATTGGTCAGAAGTGTCTGTTAATTAGAGCTGTCGCTCTTGGTTGTGAATGTAGTACATTCGGTCCTTGCGGGGGTTTTTTGTTGCTCCGCGGTCGCCCCAACCTAAGACATTAGGGCAGAAATTCAGTTTATTCGTGCCTCATATTTGGGGTATTAATACTGGCCTGCTTTAGTGTCTAAAGCTCCATAGGGTCTTCTCGTCTTATGAGTTTATCTCCGCTTCTGCACGGGGAGATCAATTTCATTGACTTGAAAGAGGAGACAGTCAAGCCCTCGTTGTGCCATTCATACAGGTCCCCATTTAAAAGACAAGTGATTGCGCTACCTTCGCACGGTCAAAATACCGCGGCCGTTAAACATATAGTCACAGGGCAGGCGGGACCTCTTATACTTTCGGTTTAGCAAGAGGCGGTGTTTTTGGTAAACAGGCGAGGCTGAGTGTGTTTGCCGAGTTCCTTCTCTTTCTTTTAGTCTTTCCCTAAAAGCACACCTGTGTGGGGGTAACGGTTAATTGTTTGGGTGGTTTTCTAGTTGTTTCGTCTGTGGTTCAGTTCCCTCTATTATTTGGGTCCGTTAAGGGTCGGTGGGTTGTCCGTTTCCGATTTACACGCATGCAGGGAGAGAGTCGTTAGGTTCTCTTATATACTAATTTTAGCAGGATCGCTCCCATGTGTGCATGGGACGGCCCAGTAGGATAAGGGGAGTAAGAAAAGATAGTCGGGACTTGGGGCTTATGGGATTAGGTGTCTGAGCTTTAACGCTTTTTGATGGGATGGCTGCTTTCAAGCCCACCCTGATGTTTTGCCTTATTTAATTATGATCTTTATCCTCCTAAAAAAGTTGTATCTTGTTTCTAAGGGGCTGTACCCCCTTTGACTAACTCTCCCGGTTTCTCACAGTATCTGTTAAAAGTAAGGAATTAGAGAAGGAAGAAGCGGGGAGGCTGAACTTCTATCCAGTTATTGGGCAACCAGCTATTACTAAGTTCGGTAGGTTTGTCACCTCTACTCGAAAGTCTTCCCACTCTTTTGCCACAGAGACGGGTTGGCCCTATTGATTAGGCTGCTTTGGAGTAGCTCACAAAGTTTCGGGTTGTCAAACTAAAGTGCTCTTTGCTTGGGTTGCACTGGCTAAATCATGATGCAAAAGGTACGAGGTAATGTCTCTGCTTTTTTGGGCTTCACTTGTTTATTTCATTTAGTTTTTCAGCATTCCCTTGCGGTACTTTCTCTATCGCTCCGTGTTCTTTTTCTGTCGCCCATACTAAAGGGGAAAAATGGTTTGTTCGTGGAGACATTCGTGTCTTTGGGGTTAGTTATGGTGTTTTGTTGTTTTTGGTTTGGTTGGGCTAGCGGGTCAGTGTCAAGGCAACTCGAATTTAACGAGCATTTCCTCCGTGTAAAGGGGGTGTTCTGGCTTTGAACTATACCTCGGTTTTGCCAAGTGCACCTTCCGGTACACTTACCATGTTACGACTTGCCTCCCCTTGTGTTAGTGGAAAGTTTTAAGTTAAATTTAAAAAGACATGTTTGGAGAGAGTGACGGGCGGTGTGTGCGCGCTTCAGGGCCAATTTCAGCGGAACGCTCTGCTTTCTGCTTACTGCTAAATCCTCCTTCTAGATGCACGTTTCAGTATTATTATCCGTGATTCGCTGTAACAGGGAATGTAGCCCATTTCTTCCCTTTCCATACGCTACACCTCGACCTGACGTTTTGGGCTGTGCCAATTAAGCTTACTAGGGGGCCTTCACAGGGTAAGCTGGCGACGGCGGTATATAGGCGGGAATGACTAGGAAAGGTGAGGTTAAACGGGGGTTATCGGTTATAGAACAGGCTCCTCTAGGTGGGTCTAAAGCACCGCCAAGTCCTTTGGGTTTTAAGCTGTTGCTCGTAGTTTCCAGGCGGATAGGGGTTGTGTAAAGCTATCAATGTTTAGGGCGAAGCATAGTGGGGTATCTAATCCCAGTTTGTATCTTGGCTTTCGTGGGTTCAGGTGTAATAAAGCCACCTTCGTGGATGTGCTTCTTACTTTCGTAAGCGTATAACAGCCTAGTAAGCGTTCGGCTTTAGTGTGTTTTGTTCCTTAACCACGCTTTACGCCGGTGCCTGTCAACTTGGGCCTCTCGTATAACCGCGGTAGCTGGCACGAGTTTTACCGGCCCTTTTAACCATAACTAAGTCAAGTTTGCACTCATTGGCTTAATGTCTATCACTGCTGGATTCCCTTGAGGGTGTGGCTAAGCAAGGTGTTGTGGGCTATAGGGATATGTGCCTGATACCTGCTCCTTGTTCCCGGGCGGGGAACTGTAGGGCATTCTCACAGGGGTGCGGATACTCGCATGTGTAAATTTGGTTAAAGCTGATAGGAAAGTCAGGACCAAGCCTTTGTGTTTTCGAGGCTTTACTAGAGCCTATCTTAACATCTTCAGTGTTATGCTTTATTTAAGCTACGATAAC